CCTTATTTCTATTTGTTGCTAATGAATTGCGTCGAGTGGATTTCTATACGCATAAAATATATTTTTTGCAGACAAAAACAGCCCCCCTTTTTTTATGTTCCATATAATATACGTTTGCTTTGACTCGAAGGGACGTTTTGACGAATTTTAGTTACGTTATACCGCAGAAAAGTTATTAAAAAGGGGGGGTTGTAGAGTTTTTCTACCCCCAGCAGAAAATTAGAAAACATTCATTGTTCGGTTCATTTCAAAATACTTCAATCGGTACGCGCAAGAAATAGGCCAATTCAGCAGCTTTTTGCTCCATTTCTCGTGGAGTCAAATTCTCATCAGTACGAGTCAAAGGAACGGCCCCCTGGCCTCTGATTTCTAGATAAAGGACACGACGAGGATAAATACCCTCTTTAAGTTCTATTCTGATAGACTGAATATCATTTATAAGGAATCGGAGTGAGATGCGACGATTTTTTCCCGGAAATCCCCAACGAAAAATATACACTATTCCTTCTTTTTTATCGAATAGATCATAACCACTACCTACATTCCACGAAATTGTGCACCACAAATAGGAGCTAATAAAGAGACCTGCGATCCCATAGAACGACATCACGATCCCCTGTGGGAAAAAAATTATTTGTTGAGAGGGAAAGAAATATATCAAATTCCTACCAAGATAGCTGGAAGTTCCAACTAATAAAAATCCTAATGAACCTAAAAAAAGGATAAAGGCCCAGCAGAAATTACTTGTTTTTCGAGACCCCCTTATAAGTTCTATCCGTATACGTTCTGATCGCCAATTCATACTAATCTAGTTGCATTTAATTTGACTTAATTGAATTGATAGAATAACCAAAATGAATTTCACTTATACTTTTACTTTACTTAACGCTATTTTGTTTCTGAAGTAACTCTCATCAACTAGAACTATTCGAATGTGAACCTGTCGGGGTAATTCATAAAAACCGTTCGATCGAAAATAAGACCGTCCCCTTCATATGACCCCGCCTTAGATATCTACAAGCATTGACTTTCTATTTCAAACATGGCTTGACCCGTCCTGATCTATTGATTTGAAAATAGTGAAAATTAATTTACTCCTATATCAGGTTTCGCATGTCTTGCACTTATGTTCGAAATAAATCATGTATTATACCATATTCCACTTTCCAATAAATAAATAGATAGATATCCGTGTTATGATTCAATAAAGTCTAAGTCGTGAAAAAATGGGATTTGGCCTCACCATCTAGCCTAAACAATCTTGTTTTTTTGAACATGAAGAAATAAAGAAGCCATTGCAATTGCCGGAAATACTAGGCCTACGAAAGGCACAAAAATAGAGGGAAGGTTTATATCTGTCATAGAATGGGTACCTCGATTTACTATTTGTACCTGTTTGTTATATTGTTCTAAAATTATCTTAACTTAATTAGAATTCTAATTCTATATAATTATACTAATTATATCTAAGTGAGTATAGTATATACTAAGTTCAAGAAATGTAGAACTAACTTAATTAGCCGTCGCCATAAAAAATATATGTTTGATAATCAACTTTTTTATTCTTCACCTTTTATTTTTTTTTTGCTCTTGTCTTTTAATTCAATATAAATAAAGAAAGAGTTGCTTACAAAGTCCCGAAAGATTCTAACGACAAGAGATATTCTCTTGTTAGTCAAAACGGAGACTCTCCGACAAGAAAAATATTAAGATGCAAAAGGCTTTTTTTTAGAATTTTCCATATGTAAGAAAGATAAAATTAGTTTTATTTGCCAAATTTTCAATTTACAGAAGCAGAAGTAAGAATGTTGTATAGAATAGAGGTTCTCTCTGATTACTAATCAGGAATGGAATATGAAGTTAATTTAAATAATCAATTTATCCGCAACTTTTGATTATTTATATTCTATATAGTTATAGAATTAGTATTGCAACCACGAAAACCCCATCCCCAGTATTCTATTATAATGGATTCTTTATCATTTTGACTTTGGTTGATTACGACAACTAACTACTTTTTTGTGACAAAAAAATAATTGACCTTACTGTTCGATCGAATTTTTATTCAAAGGAAAGAAAGCGTGCAACTGAAATAACTCACTTAGAACGCCTTTTAAAGGATTACGTGGTACAATTGGATCAAATAAACCCTTATCGAATAAATATTCAGCTTCTTGTGAACCCTCAGGTACTTTTGTATTCAATGTTTCTTCAATTACTCTTTTACCCGCAAATGCAATGTAGGCGTTGGGTTCGGAAATAATGATATCTCCCAACATACCAAAACTCGCTGTCACCCCCCCAGTAGTAGGGGATGTAAGAATTGATACATAAAATAACTTTTTATTTGATTGATAATCAAATAAAGCCGACGAAATTTTAGCCATTTGCATCAAGCTCAAACTTCCTTCTTGCATGCGTGCCCCGCCGGAAGCACATATTATAATAAGGGGTAGATTTTTATTAGTAGCATACTCAATCAAACGAGTGATTTTCTCTC